AAATTGCAATAAACAAGATAAGAAAAAAAAGTTCCTCGGTGGTTATATAAATAAAGGAATGATTTACAAACAAAAGACGAAGAAAATGTGGGTGCGGTGGATGATGGAATTCGTTCAAGAAGAGCCAGATATGAAGAGATTTTTAATGATAACCTGCAAAATGCCGATACTTATACTAATAATAAATATACTAATAATCCTGCTCAAGAAGAAAATTAGAGAATTTATTTGCAAAAATCGGATTTTCGTCGAAATCTCATCAAAGGCTCGATGCGCGCACAAAGACGTAAAACCGTTACTTATAAACTGCTTCAAGCAAATGCCCATTCCCCCCTTTTTTTTGGACAGACTAGACAAACCCTTTTCTTTTAATATTTCTGGACTTTGGGTGTGGAAAAAAAAAGACCAAAAAACCTTCAGATTAAAAAAACGAAACGGAAAAAACAACTTGACAAACAAGAGGAGGAAAGAAGAAAAGAAAGAGCACTGCGAGCAAGAGCAGAAGCCTGGGATAATTTTCTATTTTCTCAAGCAAAAAGAGGTTATTTGTTATAAACTCAATCGATTCTTAGAAAATATATTCTATTCCCCTCTAAGAAAAAAGCTAAAAATATCGCCCGCATACTATTATTTCAAGTTCCCGAGTGGTCTGAGGATTTCAAAGATTAGAATAGGGAAATCCATATTAAATGCACCTATAATGGTGTTCCATTATCCGAAACAGAATTTCCGAAAAACTGGTAAACAGAAGGTATTCAGAAAAAGATCTTTTTTCCTTTTCGCCAGAAACCCTGGCACAGATCTAAGCTACAATCTCCTCATAAAGATACAATACAAGCACAAGAAACTGATTTTTGTTTTTAAACAGTTTGGGGGATGGAAACTGAAGTGCCTTTTGGGCCGCCCCGAAAGCGACATTCGTTTTTTGAACCCATTTTTAAAGAACTCAAAACACAAATTCGAACTAAGCCTTTTCAAGTTTTCAAAGTTTAAAAAGAAAGAACAAGAAAAAAATCTTTTCGAAAAGTTGCAAAAGAAACAAACGAATGTGTCATTAAAAGTATTCTATTTCGAAAAGGAAGAACAAAAGACCTTTCAAAAAGAAACCAAGTTAGATAGAGAGAAAAAGATGACTTGGGTGAAACTAAAAAAGATTCGAAAATCAGTAATCAGACGATTCACGAATCGTCTATTCAAATTCGATCTAAGAATTGGACAAATTTATCACAGACAGAAAAAAAAAAGGAAAGATCTGACTAATAGAACAAATAGAATCCGAAAAGAAATAGAAAAAAATTACAAAAGATCAGAAAAAAAGGATTGCAAACTCAAGAAATACATATTAGTTCGAACAAACCAAGTTATCGTGCTAAACTATTCGAATCATCAAAAAAGATTTGGCAGATATAAAAAAGAAGAAGTACTCGATAAATCCGTAAATCCTATTTTTTTCAAAAATTTTTCATTGAAAGGGTATACAAAAATATTTTTCTATCTATCCTTAATATTCCAAGGATCCATACAAAACTTTTTCTTGAAAAAAACGTCCACAATAATGAAGCAAATCAGGAAAAAATTAATAAAACAAATCAAAATCAAATTCACTTTATTTCAACTACAAAAAAATCACTTTCTAAGATTAGTAATAATAATAAGAATTCAAAGGTTTTTTGTGATTTATCTTCTTTCTCACAATCCCAAGCATATGTATTTTACAAATTATCACAAACCCAAGTTATTAACCTTTCGAATTCAAGATCTGCCCTTCAATATCACGGAACATCTCTTTTTCTTAAGAATGAAAAAAAAGATGATTTTGAAAAGCAAGGAATCTTTTATTACGAATTACGAGATAAACATAAACCCTTTTGGAATTTTGGAAAGAATGAATGGAAAGCCTGGTAAAGGGGTCATTATCAATATCAATACGATTTATCTCGGATTAGATGGGCTAGATAAGTACCACAAAAATGGCGAAATAGAGCCAATCAACACTGTAAGACTAAGACTCAAAATAAAGATTAAAACAAAGGGGATTCATATGAAAAAAACGGATAAACTCAGTACGAAAAAAAAAAAAAAAAATCTTTTTGAAACAGACTCGTTACGTAATCAAAAATCTAATTTTAAAAAACTTTATAGATATGATCTTTTATCATATAAATTTCTTAATTATGAAGATAAGAAAGACACGTATCTTCATAGATCCCTATTCCAAGTAAAGAATAACGAAGAATTTTTTTTAAAATTACAACATAGAGAAAGGCAAATTATTTGGTATGATGGGAGGTATCCCTATCAAAAATTATCTAAACGAAGACGATATTATGGATATCGAGCAAATTCCGGAAAGAAAATATTTAGATTGGAGAATTCTCATAAGAAAAAAGGTAGATATAGAATCCTGGGTAGATATGGAAGAGAATCAATGATGAAATACTCAGTAGTCCTATATCAAATCCGTGGGTTTGGTTCTTCCCAGAATTTGTGCTACTTTTTAATGCATATAAAAAGAAACCGTGGATCATACCAATCAAATTACTTCTTTTCAATTTTAATGGAAATGCAAATAGTAATAAAAAACATAACTGGAAAGAAAAGGGAATATCCTTTTATATCATCGAATCAAAAAGAATCTCTTGAATTTGAGAATGGAAGTAAAGAAGAAAAAGACCCCGCGGGCCAAGGGAATCCTAGATCAGATGCACAAAACCAAGTCAGTCTTGGATCAGTTCTCTCAAACCAAGAAAGGGATGTTGAAGAAAAGTATGCGGGATCGGACATGAAAAAACGTAGAAAATACAAGAGCAACACACAAGCGCAACTTTATTTCTTACTAAAAAAACATTTACGTTTTCAGTTGAGATGGTATGACCTTTTCAATCCAACAATAATTAATAATATCAAAATATATTGTCTCCTGCTTCGACTGAGAAATCCAAGAGAAATTGCTATATCCTCCATTCAAAGGGGAGAATTTAGTCTGAATTTTTTGATGGTTGAGAAGGATTTAACTATTACAGAATTGATGAAAAGGGGAATATTGATTATCGAACCGCTTCGGCTGTCTGTAAAAAATGATGGACAATTTTTTCTATATCAAACCATAGGTATTTCATTGGTTCATAAGACTAAGCGCCAATTTAATAAAAGGTACCGAGAAGGAGGTTATGTTAATAAGAACAATTTTGCTGAATCCATTCCAAAATATCAAAGAATGGTTGGAACTAGAGACAAAAATCATTATGATTTGCTTGTTCCTGAAAATATTTTATTCCCAAAACGTCGTAGAGAATTGAGAACTCTAATTTGTTTCAATTCGAAGAATAGAAATGGTCTGCGGGGTTACGTTTTGGATAAAAGCAAAGATTTTGCTAGAGAAAAAAAGAAACTAATTAACTTAAAGTTCTTTCTTTGGCCCAATTATCGATTAGAAGATTTAGTTTGTATGAATCGCTATTGGTTTAATACCAATAATGGCAGTCGTTTCAGTATGGTAAGAATACAGATGTACCCACAATTGAAAATTCATAAATACTATTAATTTCCTATCTATCACGTACCGTGTCTGGGATATGAAAACAAAGAGATGCACACATGCCTTATCTTACATTCCATTCTGATACATGATAAGAATTTAATGATATACATATCAATTAGATCTATAAATGAATCAACAGAATCGTTTTTTTTAGGTCTCCATTTTTCTCTTTTGAACAAATAGACTATCCTTTTTGATCCCTAATCAAATTGCAATTTGAATCAATTATTGCTTGATTTTATAATTATAGGAAGGTGATAACGAACTTAAGATTATTGTGTATATCAAAGTCAAATGACTAGCATTATTATTACTGATTCGGTAAAATTCATATTAAAAGGGGGGAGAGGATTGCGTTTTAATGAAAAAAATTCATTCATCTCAGTTATTTTTCAAGAAAAAAAAAGAAGAAAACTGCGGGTCTGTTGAATTTCAAGTATTCAATTTCACGAATAAGATACGAAGACTTACTTCACATTTAGAATTGCACAGAAAGGACTATTTATCTCAGAGGGGTCTACGGAAAATTCTGGAAAAACGCCAACGGCTACTATCTTATTTGTCAAAGAAAAATAGAGTACGTTATAAAGAATTAATTAGTCAGTTGAATATTCGGGAGTCAAAAAATCGTTAATTTGATTGACAAACAATTTGGAATTATTTGATCTATTACATTTTGAATCTTGATGAACTTCTTTTCGTTTTCAACAATTCATGTAAGAATGAATCGAGGAAAAACATAATGGTATACAAGCTACAGGAAAAGACCTTATGGAAGTCAATATGGGACCTCACCACCCATCAATGCACGGTGTTCTTCGTCTCATCGTTACGCAAGATGGTGAAGATGTTATTGACTGTGAACCAATATTGGGTTATTTACACAGAGGGATGGAAAAAATTGCGGAAAACCGAACAATTATACAATATCTGCCGTATGAAACACGTTGGGATTATTTACCTACTATGTTCACAGAAGCAAAAACTGCAAATGGACCAGAACAGCTGGGAAATATTCAAGTACCTAAAAGGGCCAGCTATATCAGAGAAATTATGTTGGAGTAGAGTCGTAAAGCTTCTCATCTTTTATGGCTTGGCCCTTTTATGGCAGATATTGGTGCACAGACCCCTTTCTTCTATATTTTCAGAGAAAGAGAATAAGTATATGATCTATTCGAAGCTGCCACCGGTAAGAGAAAGATGCATAATTATTTTCGTATCGGAGGAAAAGCGGCTGATTTACCTCATGGCTGGAAAGATAAATGTTTGGATTTCTGCGATTATTTTTAAACAGGGGTTGTTGAATATCAAAAACTTATTACACGAAACCCTATTTTTTTTAGAACGAGTTGAAGGTGTAGGCATTATTGGTGGAGAAGAAGCAATAAATTGGGGTTTGTCCGGACCAATGCTACGAGCGTCTGGACTAGAATGGGATCTTCGTAAAGTTGATCATTATGAGTGTTACGACGAATTTGATTGGGAAGTCCAGTGGCAAAAAGAAGGAGATTCATTAGCTCGTTATTTAGTCCGAATGGGTGAAATGACGGAATCCATAAAAATTATTCAACAGGCTTTGGAAGGAATTCCGGGAGGGCCCTATGAGAATTTAGAAATCCGATGCTTTGATAGAGAAAGCGATCCAGAATGGAATGACTTTGAAGATCGATTCATTAGTAAAAAGCCCTCTCCTAGTTTTGAATTGCCGAAACAAGAACTTTATGTGAGAGTTGAAGCCCCAAAAGGAGAATTGGGAATTTTTCTGATAGGAGATCAAAGCGGTTTTCCTTGGAGATGGAAAATTCGCCCTCCGGGTTTTATCAATTTGCAAATTCTTCCTCAGTTAGTTAAAAGAATGAAATTGGCTGATATTATGACGATACTAGGTAGTATAGATATCATTATGGGAGAAGTTGATCGTTGAAATGATAATTGATACAACAGAAGTACAAGATATCAATTCTTTTTCCAGATTGGAATTCTTAAAAGAGATCTATGGGATCATATGGATGCTTGTCCCTATTTTTACTCCTGTATTAGGAATCACAATAGGTGTACTGGTAATTGTGTGGTTAGAACGAGAAATATCTGCAGCAATACAACAACGTATTGGGCCTGAATACGCCAGCCCTTTGGGAATTCTTCAAGCTTTAGCCGATGGTACAAAATTACTTTTCAAAGAGAATCTTCTTCCATCTAGAGGAAATACTCGTTTATTCAGTATTGGACCATCTATAGCAGTCATATCAATTCTACTAAGTTATTCAGTAATTCCTTTTAGTTATCGCCTTGTTTTAGCGGATCTCAATATCGGTATTTTTTTTATGGATTGCCATTTCAAGTATTGCTCCTATTGGACTTCTTATGTCAGGATATGGATCAAAAAACAAATATTCTTTTTTAGGTGGTCTGCGAGCTGCTGCTCAATCAATAAGTTAAGAAATACCATTAACTTTATGTGTTTTATCAATATCTCTACGTGCGATTCGCTAAAACAGAAGCTTTTCTTTTTCCTATTCTTTTCGTTCTAGAAAAAAAGAAATTGAATAGATATCTTCATTTTTTTTATTCATTTATTTATTCTTTAGGTTAATAAAATCAATTAGGTAGTTATATATGAGTGAAAGAAAACAACTTATAAATTCGCAGTAAAAATGGATTGAGTCTCATTTCCTATGTACAAGAGTTAAGCGGAAGTAAATAAATGTAGAAGAAAGAAGCCCTTTACCCCAAGATTGGTTGATTGGTCATCCTGTCTTGAAGCGGGCTCAAAGGATCAACCGTATGGAGTTTTCACTATCGTTTGTATGTATTAAAATACATATATTACGAAACGGGGGGTTGAAAAAAATATGGGTGGATAGTAAGGAACACCAAAATACACACAAAGGATTAGTAATGGAGATTATGTAAATTATCTAAAAGGATACTTCTGCATAACATAAAAAGAATATTAATTGGGGCTTTAAGTTGGTAGAAATGATCAGGCAGTACTCCCCATAATTCCGATCCAGAGTAGGCTCCTATCCACCGATTAAAGAAATGACTATCGTGAACGAAATAATCCTTTACTTTTTTTTAAGCACCTTTTTTCTCAGAACGAAGAAGAGGAACAAAAAAAATAGAAAAAAATACAATTCCACTATAAACAAAAGCGATCTTTTTATTCTTTCTTTCATAAGAAAATTCGTGTCATGATTCATGAACGAATGGAATGTCTACTTCTTTTTCGTAATCGAAAAGAAAATGATGGGTTGAAATATCGATTGATATTTCTAAAAGGAGTATTTTATTGAAGGATTGATTAAGTTATTACTCAAAAAAGAAAAATTGAAATTCGTAAAGGATGAGATGAATTCAGAAATACTCTTTCTTTTTTTATTTATTCTTATAGCAGACAGAATTCCATTGGCATAATTGGGGACCTTACGATAGATTTTGACTCTATCTATCCTATAAAAATATAAAGATAACTAATACCGATCCGGTCCTTACATTTATTTGTGGCCTTGAGGAGCCGTATGAGGTGAAAATCTCATGTACGGTTTTGGAATAGCGATGGGAACAGTAATGTTATCACCGACTATGATTATCTAACAGTTCAAGTACGGTTGATATAGTTGGGGCGCAATCAAAATATGGTTTTTGGGGGTGGAATTTGTGGCGTCAACCTATAGGGTTTATCGTTTTTCTAATTTCTTCCCTAGCAGAATGCGAGAGATTACCTTTTGATTTGCCAGAAGCAGAAGAAGAATTAGTAGCAGGTTATCAAACCGAATATTCAGGGATCCGATTTGGTTTATTTTACGTTGCTTCCTATCTAAATCTATTAGTTTCCTCATTATTTGTAACAGTTCTTTACTTGGGTGGTTGGAATCTTTCGATTCCGTCCATATTTGTTCCTGAGTTATTTGAAATAAATAAAACGGATGGAATCTTTGGAACGACAATTGGTATCTTTATTACATTAGCTAAAACTTATTTGTTCTTGTTCATTCCTATCACAACAAGATGGACTTTACCTAGATTAAGAATGGACCAACTATTAAATCTTGGCTGGAAATTTCTTTTACCTATTTCTCTCGGTAATCTATTATTAACAACTTCTTCCCAACTCCTTTCACTGTAAAGAAAAAGGAATAGAATATTTACGACTTGTCTCAAACAAGAGAAAGAAAGAAAATCAAATTATTCATAAATATTCACGATATGTTCCCTATGGTAACTGGGTTCATGAATTATGGTCAACAAACAGTACGAGCTGCAAGGTACATTGGTCAAAGTTTTATGATTACCTTATCCCAAGCAAATCGTTTACCTGTAACTATTCAATATCCTTATGAAAAATTAATCACATCAGAGCGTTTCCGCGGGCGAATCCATTTTGAATTTGATAAATGTATTGCTTGTGAAGTATGTGTTCGTGTATGTCCTATAGATCTGCCTGTTGTTGATTGGAAATTGGAAACAGATATTCGAAAGAAGCGGTTGTTTAATTACAGTATTGATTTTGGAATTTGTATTTTTTGTGGTAACTGTGTTGAGTATTGTCCAACAAATTGTTTATCAATGACTGAAGAATATGAACTTGCTACGTACGACCGTCACGAATTGAATTATAATCAAATTGCTTTAGGTCGTTTACCAATGTCAGTAATTGACGATTTTACAATTCGAACTGTTTTGAATTCACCTCAAAGAAAAAATGGGGAAACCCCCTCTCTTAATTAAAGAGTAATTGCTAATTGAAAATTACTAAGGTTTCATTTTGGTAAAAGGGGATAAGGTCTTTTTCTTTGCTTGGTTAATATTAATAATTACAAATCCCAACTATTGGTTGGGTGATGAGAAATATGATTCAATTTGTATTGAAAGTCTATTAATATATCCATAATTATTTGGAAATATATATTTTCAGTTTCAAACTGACATTTCGAATAAAGAAAAAAACGAAATTGATCGAATAACTGTACCCGCATCAACTCACACCTATTCGATTCGAATTTAATTCAATTGATAAGGTCTCATAAAACAAAATTTCCTGGTCGGTTCAATAAGGTCATGAAAAACATTTCGATTTATTTATCTCTTATTTTAATATAATATGTTTGCCTGGACCAATACAAGATTTTCTTTTAGTTTTTCTGGGATCGGGTCTTATAATAGGAGGTCTGGGAGTGGTATTACTTACCAACCCAATTTATTCTGCCTTTTCATTGGGATTGGTTCTTGTTTGTATATCCTTATTCTATATTCTATCAAATTCCCATTTTGTAGCTGCTGCACAGCTTCTTATTTACGTGGGAGCTGTAAATGTTTTAATCATATTTGCTGTAATGTTCATGAATGGTTCAGACTATTACAAAGATTTTCAGTTTCATCTTTGGACTATTGGGGATGGGGTTACTTCCCTAGTTTGTACAAGTATTTTTTTTTTCGTAAATCACTATTATTCAAGATACGTCGTGGTATGGTATTATTTGGACTACACGATCTAACCAGATTAAAGAACAAGATTCGACAAGTAATAGTCAACAAATTGGAATTCATTTATCAACAGACTTTTTTTCTTCCATTTGAGTTGATTTCGATAATTCTTTTAGTTGCTTTGATAGGTGCAATTGCCGTGGCTCGTCAGTAAAAAATATTTCTAACTAGCAACAGAAATTCAAATTCAACTTTTTTTATGTGTTATCACATCCATTTCCCTGCAATTCTATTTGAATACTGTTCATGTATAAAATCGAAATTTTAGTATTCGTTCTATTCGATCTATAATATATTCTTTTGTTCCGTACTTGTTATATTCTAATTATATTCTAAGCAATCGAATCACTTGAATTATTGTTCATATTGAAATGAATCGAAATTGGTACGGAGTTGGTCAATGAATGTCGAGCATGTACTTGTTTAGAGTGCCTATTTATTTTCTATCGGTATCTATGGATAGATCACGAGCCGAAATATGGTCCGGGCCCCGATGTGTCTTGAACTTATACAAAATGCAGTTAATCAAAATTTCGAAACATTTTCTGATTTTTTTTGATAGTCGGCAATTAAAAGGAGATATTTTCTCAATTTTTGTTATAGCTATTGCAGCCGCTGAAGCAGCTATTGGATCAGCTATTGTTTCGGCAATTTATCGTAACAGAAAATCGACTCGTATCAATCAATCGACTTTGTTGAATAAGTAGTATTTTGAAATCATAATATTCATCAATTCGAATTAGCATATATAATACGTCGAAACCTCGATCATGTTTGTGAAAACGTAAGAAATCAAAGTACCTTTGTTCCCTTCCCTATTAGGAGTTGATCCAGAAGTGGATTGATTAGAAAAATTCTGGTAAATAATTGATTCATCTGGTGTTTAAATATATGATTCATTTCAAAATTTACTAGATCGAAAATTTATGAGTTCAAAAATTGATAGATCCAATGTCACATTCAGTAAAGATTTATGATACATGTATAGGGTGTACTCAATGTGTCCGCGCCTGCCCCACAGATGTATTAGAAATGATACCTTGGGACGGATGTAAAGCTAAGCAAATTGCTTCTGCTCCAAGAACAGAGGACTGTGTTGGTTGTAAGAGATGTGAATCCGCCTGCCCAACGGATTTCTTGAGTGTTCGAGTTTATTTATGGCATGAAACAACTCGAAGCATGGGTCTAGCTTATTGATATTGATACGTTTCAGAAAACCTACTTGAATCCATTTTGAATCCATTTTCTTTTTTTTTTACCGCTTACCGACAAAAACCCGTACTCGAAAAAGAAAAAAAAACAATTAAGAATCTATTCGATTTTCGAGTACGGGTTTTTCTGGTCTAAGTGTATCTTGTCTTTACCACGAATTATTTTCCTTGGTTAACAATAATTGTAGTTTTTCCGATAGCCGCGGGTTCTTTAATTTTCTTTTTCCCTCAGAGAGGAAATAAGGTGACTCGGGGATATACTATATATATATGCGTCTTAGAACTCCTTTTAATGACCTATGCATTCTGTTATCATTTCCAATTGGACGATCCACTAATCCAGTTAGCAGAGGATTATAACTGGATCAATTTTTTTTGATTTTTACTGGAGATTGGGAATAGATGGACTTTCCTTAGGACCCATTTTACTGACGGGATTTATCACCACTTTAGCTACTTTAGCGGCTTGGCCAATTACTCGGAATTCCCGATTATTCCATTTCCTGATGTTATCAATGTACAGCGGTCAAATAGGATCATTTTCTTCTAGAGACCTTTTACTTTTTTTTCATCATGTGGGAGTTAGAATTAATTCCCGTTTATTTACTTCTATCCATGTGGGGCGGAAAGAAACGTCTTTATTCAGCTACAAAGTTTATTTTGTACACCGCGGCAGGGTCCGTTTTTCTATTAATAGGAGTTTTGGGTATCGGTTTATATGGTTCCAATGAACCAACATTAAATTTGGAAACATTAGCTAATCAATCATATCCCGTGGCACTGGAAATAATATTCTATATTGGATTTTTTTATTGCTTTTGCTGTCAAATCACCGATTATACCCTTACATACATGGTTACCAGACACCCACGGAGAGGCGCATTACAGTACTTGTATGCTTCTAGCCGGAATCTTATTAAAAATGGGAGCGTATGGGTTGGTTCGGATCAATATGGAACTATTACCACACGCCCATTCTATATTTTCTCCCTGGTTGATAATAGTAGGTACAATACAAATAATTTATGCAGCTTCAACATCTCCTGGCCAACGGAATTTAAAAAAAAGAATAGCCTATTCCTCCGTATCTCATATGGGTTTCATACTTATAGGAATTGGTTCGATAACCGATACGGGACTTAACGGAGCCATTTTACAAATAATTTCTCATGGGTTTATTAGTGCTGCACTTTTTTTTCTTGGCAGGAACGAGTTATGATAGAATACGTCTTGGTTATCTCGACGAAATGGGCGGGCTGGCTATCCCAATTCCAAAGATATTCACGATATTCAGTATCTTATCGATGGCTTCCCTTGCATTACCGGGCATGAGTGGTTTTGTTGCGGAATTGATAGTATTTTTTGGAATAATTACCAGCCAAAAATATTTTTTTAATGTCAAAAATACTAATTACTTTTGTAATGGCAATTGGAATGATATTAACTCCTATTTATTCATTATCTATGTCACGGCAAATGTTCTATGGGTACAAGCTATTAAATCCCCAAAACTCTTATTTTTTTAAATTCTGGCCCACGGGAGTTATTTGTTTTGATGTCTATTCTTCTACCCGTAATAGGTATTGGTATTTATCCGGATTTCGTTCTCTCACTATCAGTGGACAAGGTCGAATCTATTGTATCTAATTTTTTTCTATAGATAGTTTTCATTAAAAAAAAAAAAATAAAAAAGTAATCCTACGATTTTGAAAATTGTTCGTTGTCCAATGAAAAAAGAAGTCTTTTTTCTTCTCTTAAGTTTAAGATATAAAAAAAATAAAATAAAAAGAAAAAAAAAAGAAATTTGAATTGGAACCAGACACCTTTGGCATTTGTGAGAACCTTTTGAATCAAGTAGTGTAGTGATTCAAAAGGTTCTCATCGGCTTACGCCAAGTTTCATTTATATATGCCTTGTCCTATGTTTGTATTCATCAGGCCCTTTCCTTTCTTCAATTCAATTAGATGTTAATTAAATGAACCATAACAATGTAACCCTATTCCTAATAGATTGACCCCAAAATAGCATATCCAAATTATAAGAAAGCCCATAGAAGCCACAATTGCGGAATTTACACCTTCCAAATTTGTATTTGTTCGCGTATGTAAATAAATCCCGAATATAGTCCAAGTAATAAATGCCCAAGTTTCCTTTGGATCCCAATTCCAATATGATCCCCATGCCTGAATAGCCCAGACTGCTCCCGAAAGAATACCTATGGTTAAAAAGAGAAATCCTAGACAAATAATACGATAACTCAAATGATCCAATTGTTGAATAAATTGATACCTGTAATAATTTCAAGCAGAAAGAAAATAAGGAAAAGAAGTATTTCGTAACACATTGCTTTTTTGATTCATGTATTGGATTACACCGAAGGAAAATGACACATTTACGTTTAAAATTTGATTGTTTATACGAAAAATCCTTAGAAATTTTCGAAATGTAATGACTAGAAGAGCTACGGATAATAATGATCCACATAAAAGAGCTGCGTAGCCTACTACCATCATACTTACGTGCATCATTAACCACTGGGCTTGGAGAGCGGGTACTAATATTCCGGATTGATGCATTTTGGTTAAAAAAACCCGAAGTAGCAAAACCTTGGGTAAAAATAGCGCTTGGCGCGGTTATTGCGCTTAAATGATTTTTATCTTTTTTCAAATAGAAAATCCTATGAATAATGGAGAAACTCCACGAAAGAAAGATTAATGATTCATATAAATTACTTAATGGGAAATGCCCCGAATAAATCCACCGAGTGACTAATAATCCTGTTAGGCAGAAAAGGGTAGCTATCATCCCCTTTTCTGATGAATCATATAGTCCTATGATTTCATCGACTAATAAGATTATCAACTGAATTGTAATTCCAATCGAAACGACCGAAAAGGATATATGAGTTAATATATGTTCTAAAGTTGAAAATATCATAAATCAAATTAAAAGCGAGAGTTCCTCAAGTATACGGAATGGAAATTAGAAATTAAATTCATTATAGGGCTTTTTGTATATCTTTTAGAAGATGCTATGCCGCCACTCGGACTCGAACCGAGATGCTTTAGCACTGCTTCCTAAGAGCAGCGTGTCTACCGATTTCACCATAGCGGCTTGCTCGAAATCATAATAACCTATTTTTTTATTTTTATTCAATCGTCGAGTTAAAAATGGCAGTCAATTTTAATGAAATCTTTTTTAGGAAGCATTTAAATTGATGAATAAAAACTTGTTTAAATAGAGATTGAAAGATTCCCTTGTCGTCTTGTTTAGTTATTTAAGGTTTCAGTTTTCGTTAACTTAACATAACAATGGAGGTTTTTCTAGTTTATGTTTTCATAAAATAGACCCGTTGTAACTAAATAAGTGGGTGGAGTGATGGGGAAAATAAGAATCCCCATCCTGGTAATAAAAAAACATATTCAAATTTTTAGAATTTTTTTAGAATTCAGTAGACAAATTAATCGGTTCAAAACATTAGCGAATGGAAATCGTTATTTACTTTTTTTTTTTTTTTTATTTCTATTTTTATATTCTAGATTCTAATTAGAGTTATAGATTCAATAAATCTATTCTAAATTAGAAACAAAATTAGCTCATTTTGTTAACTTAACATAACAATGGAGGTTTTTCTAGTTTATGTTTTCATAAAATAGACCCGTTGTAACTAAATAAGTGGGTGGAGTGATGGGGAAAATAAGAATCCCCATCCTGGTAATAAAAAACATATTCAAATTTTTAGAATTTTTTAGAATTCAGTAGACAAATTAATCGGTTCAAAACATTAGCGAATGGAAATCGTTATTTACTTTTTTTTTTTTTTTTATTTCTATTTTTATATTCTAGATTCTAATTAGAGTTATAGATTCAATAATCTATTCTAAATTAGAAACAAAATTAGCTCATTTTTCGAGTCAGGCTTATTTAGATTATTCCAACGTTTTATTATTTATTTGTCGTACAAAAAAACTTTTTGAATTCCCGGTAGAAAGGGATTTTGCTAACGAAAAAGCTTTCAACGCCGCCCAATATCCCCCCCTTTTCCAAATATTTTTACGAATACGTTTTTTGGAGATAGAAGTACGTTTTTTTGGAACTGCCATTCACAAAATAAAAGGTTATTCATTGCTAAAATTGGATGTCAAAGACATCTATTGTTTAAAACAAATCATTTTTGATTTTGATTATTCATTTGATTATTTGTCTAGTGATTCTCTAAATTATATTACCCTTTTTCAAAAAAAGAAATAGAAATATGTGAAAATAGACTAAAATATTATTAGAACAAAAAATAAAAACAATAGAAAAATAATGTGATATAGGATTTTTTCAATTTCGATTCCGATACAATATAATATCGGGGAAAGGATAATTCGTATTTCGAAGTTCTTGTTATTGGTGGTCCCTTTAATATCCCTATTCAAATTGATATCTATAGGATCTATTATGCCATATAATATAAATCTAATATTAATATAAATCAAATTGCTTGAAGTTGATAAAAAAAAAAAACAAAAGCCTTTCTGTTTCTATCTCTGTCTATTTTCGGCATGCTACATTTATCCATGAAAAATACATCGACCAAATTTAAGAACCCTTACCTAATTCAAAAAAACTTTAATCTTTTTTTCTAGTAATCGATTCTTAAATGTCATTTATTGTAATGGAAGACAATCAACCAGTTCCGAAATGATAATTAATGATTCTGAATAAACAAACTAAAATACCTAGCTCTTTTTTAGTGGTTAAAGTTATGGGCCAGCCTATGATTTATATGAACATCAAGTACTTTTTTTTTGGTGTAATTCTTTAGTCTTGATCTAGGTCCCTAAATTATTGTAATAAGGAATAAGAATTGAAATTTGAATTTTCTACATCTTCATCAAAATCTTACTTAATATATTTGATATAAAGTATAAATAGAAAATACTTATTGATTTTGATTTTTCGCTAGTAGCTTAGTTATATCATTTGACTGCTTTGAACTTTGAATATTTTTGAAGTATTTGGGAAAGATTCAAAATAACTACGAATAGCAAATTCTATTTAAGTTTTTTTTTTAATACATGACTTTTTTTTTTATTAATCCCTTTCAACAAAAGAGAAAACAGCCGGTGAATAAGAAACAATTAATTAATTCAGAAAAAAAAAAAAAGTTATTATTATTTTTTTTATGGAACATATATATCAATATTTCTGGATCATACCTTTCGTTCCACTTCCGGTTCCTATGTAAAAAGGAGTGGGACTTCTACTTTTTCCGACGGCAACAAAAAATCTTCGTCGTATATGGGCTTTCGCTAGTATTTTGTTGTCAAGTAAAGTTAAGATTTTTTCGGTTGATCAAGCTCTTCATCAAATACATAGAAGTTCTATCCATCAATACGTATGGTCTTGGACCATCAATAATGATTTTTCTTTCGAGTTCGGATACTTTATTGATCCACTTACTTCTATTATGTAAGTATAAATCACTACAGTTGGAATTATGGTTCTTATTTATAGTGACAATTATATGTCTCATGATCAAGGATATTGGAGATTTTTTTGCTTATATGACTTTTTTCAATACTTCAATGTTGGGATTAGTTACAAGTTCTAATTTAATACAAATTTATATTTTTTGGGAATTGGTTGGTATGTGTTCTTATCTATTAATAGGGTTTTGGTTCACCCGACCTATTGCGGCAAGTGCTTGTCAAAAAGCATTTGTAACTAATCGTGTAGGGGATTTTGGTTTATTATTAGGAATCTTAGGTCTTTATTGGATAACGGGTAGTTTCGAATTTCGGGATTTGTTCGACATATTCAATAACTTGATTTATAATAATGAGGTTAACTTTTTTATTTGCTACTTTGTGCGCCCTTCTATTATTTGCCGGTGCGGTTGCAAAATCCGCACAATTCCCACTTCATGTATGGTTACCAGATGCCATGGAAGGGCCTACCCCTATTTCAGCTCTTATACATGCTGCTACTATGGTCGCTGCAGGAATTTTTCTTGTAGCTCGCCTTCTTCCGCTTTTCATAGTCATACCCTACATAATGAATGTAATATCTTTAATAGGTATAATAACAGTATTATTAGGAGCGACTTTAGCTCTTGCTCAAAAAGATATAAAGAGAAGTTTAGCCTATTCTACAATGTCTCAATTGGGTTATATGATGTTAGCTCTAGGTATGGGGTCTTAAAGAGTCGCTTTATTTCATTTGATTACTCATGCTTATTCGAAAGCCTTGTTGTTTTTAGGATCCGGATCAATTATTCATTCAATGGAAGCTATTCTTGGATATTCTCCAGAAAAAAGCCAGAATATGGTTCTTATGGGCGGTTTAAGAAAGCATGTACCAATTACCAAAACTGCTTTTTTTATTCGGTACACTTTCTCTTTGTGGTATTCCACCCCTTGCTTGTTTTTGGTCCAAAGATGAAATTCTTAATGATAGTTGGTTGTATTCGCCAATTTTCGCAAAAAAAGCTTGTTTCACAGCCGGATAAACCGCGTTTTATATGTTTCGGATTTATTTACTTACTTTTGACGGACATTAAAATGTTCGTTTTCAAAATTACAGTGGCAAAACAAGAAACTCCTTCTATTCAATATCTCTATGGGGTAAAGAAGAGTCAAAATCTCTTAAAAAGGAATTTCCTTTATTCGATTTATAAACAATTAATAATAATGAAAGGGCTTCTTTTTTTTTCGAAGACGACGTATCGAATTGATAGTAATGTAACAAATATGCCTTTTATTACTATTTTGCCTTTTGACAATAGAAAGACTTTTTTTTTATCCTCACGAATCGGACAATACTATGCTATTTTCTATGCTTGTATTAGTTCTATTTCCTTTGTTTGTTGGAGCCATAGGAATTCCTTTCAATCAAGAAGGAAAGGATTTGGATCTATTATCAATATTGTTAACTCCGTCTATAAATCTTTTACATCAAAATTCAAAAAATTTTTTCGATTGGTAAGAATTTTTAACAAATTCAATCTTTTCGGTCAGTCTAGCGTATTTCGGAATATATATAGCGTCCTTTTTATAAAAGCCCTTTTATTCATCTTTACAAAATTGGAACGTACTAAATTTCGTTGCAAAAAGAGGTCCAAAGAGAATCTTTTGGGACAAAATAATTCATTTTCTATACGATTGGTCATACAATCGTGCTTATATAGATGCTTTTTATTCAATATCCTTAATTCAAGGGATAAGAGGATTGGCCGAACTAACTCAGTTGTTCGACAGACGAGTAATAGACG